AAGCAATGCATCAATGATAAGTTAATTCGATATGTTTAATCTTAATGTATTTTTTTTTTTGAGAGGGAAGGGGCACAAAATGAACTCATTTCGTTCTTGAAAAAATGAAGAAAATTCGTTTCATTAATATACGAAATTTTCGAATTTCTTAGAATTAAGAAACCGCTCTCAAAACTAAACTAAATAAATATATAAATAGTTTAATTTTAAAAAGAAAGAGGGCTGGAATCTACACATTGAGTCGTTTTTTCTCAATTTTTGTTGAACCGTATGCATCAAAAGGTGCATGTACGGCTCTTACGGGATACAAATTTGATCCTAATCAACCGACTTTATCGAGAAAGATTACTTTTTTTAGGCCAAGAGGTTGATAGCGAGATCTCGAATCAACTGATTGGTCTTATGGTTTATTTGAGTATAGAGAATGATAACAAGGATTTGTATTTGTTTCTAAACTCTCCTGGCGGATGGGTAATCCCCGGGGTCGCTATTTATGATACTATGCAATTTGTTCAACCTGATGTGCATACAATATGCATGGGATTAGCGGCTTCAATGGGATCTTTTATACTCGTCGGTGGAGAGATTACCAAACGTCTAGCATTCCCTCACGCTTGGCGCCAATGAATTTTTTACGAAAAAAAGACTATGCATGAAATTAGGAAAATTAAGTAATAATAGCATGGCACATCGAATTCGATATACGAATTTTTTTTTTTCAAAACATTCAATTATATATCGAAAGAGTAGTATGAAATTAGTAGGAAGGGTCTTCCCCATTTTATCTTCGCTATTGTCGGGACCCATTTTAGCGTCACAAACCTTTTTTTATTTTCCCACCGAAGACTTTTTAAAAATTCCGATATTTATATTTATTGATATACTTATGAATATACTTTTAAAAGAGTAAAAATAAAATAAATCAAAACTTTGGGATTGCTGAATCACAGAGGAGATAAATATATAAAGCAACGGAGCCATCATAGTATTTTGGTAACTACTCTGAAATCGGAAAGGAAGGATGGTAATTGGATCGTTTGACGATGTCAATCCGATAAACCTTATAATTTCTATATATTTTCTATCTTTTTAATTGATGATTCTTTGATGGAAGGTCAAACTGAATTCCATTCTAGAGCCGTATGCAATGCCTAAAGGATGCCCGTACGGTTGTTCTATACTTTCTTTTTTTCTTTATCTCTTTCCATCTCATAATCGAGATAGAAGAACCTTTTGTTCCATCATCAGGGTAATGATACATCAACCTGCGAGTTCTTTTTATGAGGCACAAACGGGAGAATTTATCCTAGAAGCAGAAGAACTACTCAAATTGCGAGAAACCATTACAAGGGTTTATGTACAAAGAACGGACAAACCCTTATGGGTTGTATCCGAAGATATGGAAAGGGATGTTTTTATGTCAGCAACGGAAGCCCAAGCTCATGGAATTGTTGATCTTGTAGCAGTTGAATAAAAAATCAAAAATAGCATCAAAATTGTAGTAGGGGGAATAAGTTTAAATAAATCGACAATTTTGATTTCTTTATTTAGTTATTACCGGATTCAATAATATCTTATTCATCCATTTCATGGGAAAGTAATTCATAATTAGCCGGTTAGGATCAATCTAAACCAACCAACCCATTCATTATGGATCCGATTCAACATGCCAACTATTAAACAACTTATTAGAAACACAAGACAGCCAATCCGAAATGTCACGAAATCCCCCGCTCTTGGGGGATGCCCTCAGCGACGAGGAACATGTACTAGGGTGTATGCGCGACTCGTTCAGATCATTTCTAATAGAAAGAAGGAACCCCCTTTTCCAGTATCAAAGATCAGTACTATTTTTTAATTTAAATTAAAATAGAAGAAAGGGGGAAATCAAAGAAAGAAGTACGTACGTTCACTATATCAAACTAAAAAAGATCTATTGGATTCTTCCATTGGATATGAAATTTATGGTTTGCATTGGTGCAAATTGAATTCAATCCATTTTCAAAATCGAAGATGATAAAGAATTCCTCATTGGTAACGAATGTTTATCCATTAAGCGAGCAACTATTATTTTGAAAACCCAATTTGACTATGAAAAACGGACTAAGAGGGTCAGCTACCCCAGCAAATCTTCATAATTAAATATCGTTACTGTATAAGTAGATCTCATTGTGAAAGACTTTTTACTAGATCATGGGTAGAGCAAAAGAATGTGAACTGTACAAGTTAGCAATAATATTCATTAAATGAAGTCGAAGTAAAGGACTCCGGTGTATAGAGAGGACCTCACCGTTTTAGAAAGAACCATAGAAACGATGGAACCCACGATTTCCCTTTTATATATATAGGCATTCAACTCAAAATAATAAATTGTATCGATACTAGGTATCAAAAAACGAAAACAGAATAAATATTCTATTAAAAGTAAAATAAATTCAAATAAATATAAATGAATAGGAATAAATAAATCGTGGGCGGGAAGGTTATAGTAGCAAAAGCCATTGGAATTCTTATTTTATACATTGGAAGAATGCGTGTTGTTATTACTAAACTAGTAAATTGGAAAAGAATAACTGAAAGAAAGGAAATCCATTAGTTATTCATTAAGGTTTCATTTATTCAATGACCAGAATTACACGAGGATATATAGCTCGTAGACGTCGAACAAAAATTCGTTTATTTGCGTCAAGCTTTCGTGGAGCTCATTCGAGACTTACTCGAACAATTATACAACAGAAAATCAGAGCTTTGGTTTCGTCTCATCGAGATAGAGATAAGCGAAAGAGGGATTTTCGTCGTTTGTGGATCGCTCGGATAAATGCAGTAATTCGTCAGAATTTTGTATCCTATAGTTATAGTCATTTTCTACACAATCTGGACAAGAACCGGTTGCTTTTTAATCGTAAAATAGTTGCACAAATAGCTATATTAAATAGGAATTGTATTTATATGATTTCTAATTCGATCAAAAATAAATAAATTCTTCAATTTTAAGGAAAAATTGGAATTGTAAGTTCGACTATTGAAAATGCCATTTTCTGGAGAATGAACTCCGGGAAAGTAGAATCGAAATTAGTATGATAAAGATAAAGTCGCTCAAAATGAAATGAGCAACCAAACACGTCCAATAAATATCCAATACAAAAAGATTGCTTCTTCACCGATTCTTGTTTTTTTTTTTATGATAAGTAGGAGAAATCCAATCTAATCTTGATTGGATTCTCGAATTCTTCGAATAAAACATCAAACACTATTTCAGTTGTCGAATTTGAATTTGGATTCAAATTGAAGAGGAAAGTAAGCCTACTTTTTTTATTTATTCCGGATTCTAAGACCATTAGCTCTGGCAGTCGATTCGCTTCTTTCAAATTGTTTATCATTATTAAGAAAGGGTAATAAAGATAAAATACGAGCTTGTTTTATAGCAATAGTAATTAATCGTTGTTGTTTTAAGGTCAATCTATTCACCCGTCTGGATACTATTTTTCCTTGTTCACTAATAAATCGACTAATTAAACTCATGTTTCTATAATCAATTCGATCCCCCGATTGGATCGGGGGCAAACGCCTACGAAAAGATCGTTTGGATTTCCGAAAGAGTCGCTTGGATTTTTCCATACTTTGTTTATTCCTTATCTCGAAAATACTATTTCAATACGATCCAAAATAATTTGGAATTAAAAAAAAGATTGGTTTTTTTTATTTTGAGTTAATTCAATTCTGTTAACTAAACTATTAAAATCTAGAATAATAGGGTCTCTCAAATAGAGAATATGTCCTTTTTTTGTTCCTGATATAAGAGTGATACACAAATAAAAAAAACTTGGAGTTGGTTTATTTCTTTATCTCCCCGTGAACCATATGTTTGTAACAATAGGGACAGAATTTTCTCAATTCCAAGCGACTCGGCGTATTGTGTCGATTCTTTTGAGTAATATATCTGGAAATCCCTCTTGATTCCTTATTAAGTCCGTTTCGAAGACAATTGCTACATTCCAAAATAACTCTTACTCGAGCATCTTTTCCCTTGGCCATGACCCTCCTTTAGTTTGAGTTTTTGGTTCAATCAACTCTTCTTATTTGCTACTCTTGAAGTAACTAGCAAAAAGAAAAATAAATAAAAAAAAGTTGCTAAGTTGAAATTATGAAAGATTTCGTTCCAATCACAATACAATATAATAGAGTAAGAAATATTAAATAGAATTTCGAATTCATTTTTCAAGTTTAAGCGGAAGACGGGATTAAAACTCTATTGAATTTAGCTATATTGAATTCGATTCGAAGTATAGTATATAGTACACTATTTCACTTTCCTATCTTGTATTCCAGTTTTTTTTTCATAGACCCCTTTCTGCTCTCACTCTATTTTTTAGAAATCGAATTGAACGCTGAGCTCAAATTGAGCCGAGGTTGAATTCATTTTTTTTTCTATCTTTCCTCCTTTCTTTATTTTGTCTCTAAGTATCTAATTGAATTTTGAATAATTCAAAAAAGAGGGGAGGGGATTAGTCATAGATTTTTTGATTATATCTCTAATCTTCTTCACCCCTTCCCATGTTACTAACTAAACTAGTATGAAAAAAAAGGAAATGTCAACGCATCTGGGAATAAACGATTGATCTCTATCAACAAACCCGCTAAAGACCCGAACCAGAGAGTACTTAGTACCGGTGCCACGGAAAGATAGGTTTTTAGATCTCGCATTTTTAATCCTCCTTCTTTATGTTTTAATGTTTTATTAAAATATCTAATGGTAATACATATTGGATATGGAAGTATTTGAGATTCCTTTGCATTTTACACGGGATTCCTAATTTCCATGATTGATTTAAGAGAAAAAAAAAGAGATAAGATTCTACCTTTCTAAAAATAAAAAAGTACCTTTCTTCCCCTCCCCCCCAGTATTCCCTCGTTCTGTTTTACGATCAGTTTGTTTGATATTCCTATGTATATAAGCATCTTATTATAATAATAGAATATATGTTATATTCTATGAATAATATTCTATTCATACGAGATTTTCTCGTAGATATGAGTTAAAAGAAATAAAATAAATATCAAGAAAAATTGTCTATGTTCCTAGATTAATAGGAATGGAAGGAATGGAAAATAAGGTTTTTGAAAACAAGACGGGGATTATCTACAATGACAATGTAGACCAATTGAAAGAAAGGGATGTAGCGCAGCTTGGTAGCGCGTTTGTTTTGGGTACAAAATGTCACGGGTTCAAATCCTGTCATCCCTACTTGTTACTTCTCTTATGAGAAGTAACAAGGAATCAATTTGAATCGATTCAAATCATACATACATTTTTTTTTATGTTATTCTCTAAGATATTCTAGGTATTCAAGATAAGATTAGAGTGGGGGACAAAAAAAATCCTCTTCTTGGCTGTTAACTATTGTGATAAGAAGACTTTTTATAAGAAATAATAAAGCGCTCTTAGTTCAGTTCGGCAGAACGTGGGTCTCCAAAACCCGATGTCGTAGGTTCAAATCCTACAGAGCGTGATTCTGGGCTTGATTAATCTGAAAATTATATGCAAATTCAAATAATTGAGCAGAACAGTAATCTGAATTTGACCTCCTGTTAATTTTTTTTTTAAGAAAAGAGGAGGTCAAATTATCAAAAAAAACTGTTAATTAATCAAAGGTCTAACTGATCACCACGTCTGTATTGTAAATATGCAGTTACAAATAATCCCGCTAAAGTAATAGGAATTAGACCTAAGACAATTCCAAATAGAAAAACTTCAATCATTTCAATTTTTTTCTTAAAATAGAAAGGAAAAAAGAGAGGTACTATCTATCACGAAATATTAATTCGTAGTGCCGGGGAATCTCAATGACCAATAATTGTAAATACATCCGGTAATGAACTATAGAATCTCGGAGTACCGGAGAAAGATTTTTTTTTCGTTTTATGAGTTGTGCTCATTCAATTAATTTCAAATCAATCGTATCTTGTTGAGACTAATAAAGAGAGCCGAGGTTATAGTTAAAGCTGCTAGTAGAAAACCAAAATAACTAGTTATAGTAAGCATGAAGGGGCTAAATGAAATATGTTCTTTTTCTACATATGTTTAGAAAACATTTACCTAAGTTTGAAGATAAGACGATAAGAAAAAATAGCAATTGAAACGAAAAAGAATAAGTTCAATTGTTAGTTGTTAATGCATGAAGCAGTCATTACACTACTAACAAAAGACTAAGGGAAGTAGAGTCTAAAAGGGGATAAGTTAATCATTTTGAGCATCTACTCTATTTTTATTTTGTCGATCTTTTGTTTTATCCTATCTATCAAATCGATTTATTAAAATAAAGACTGAATTTAGACGTTATAATACCCCTTCTCTTCTTTGAAGAGATTATGTGAATGAACCCAGTACTCAACTAATAAATAAGGAAAAATAAAAAGAAATCGAATTCATTCAAATAAAATTCAAATAAACAAATCAAATAAGGTAGTCAAATTCCATTCGTAGACCAGTAATCCTTATCATTTTTTTTCTTTTCTAGTTTATCGATTGTTTCCCTATTTTTTTATTATATAATTTCGAATTTATTATGAATAAGAGAAATAGATTTTTTTTTAATCAATACTCTATACTCCTCTTACTTGTTACTGTACGAATCAGCAATTCGCTTTAAATGGAATAAACTAAAATGAAAAAAAAAAAGATTTCAAGAAAACCTTTTCTACAGTTTAGAGGTATAAACAGGAAATTTTTTAATTTCGCATCAAATTGAATTGGGGAAGTGGAAATAGGATAATTTAACTGCATTTTTTTTTTATAAAAACTAAAAACCAACCCCTTGGATTCACATTTTACCTAACGTAAGTTTTCCGGTTCGAAACCAATAATAATATAATAGAGAGAAATAAACCTTATATAAATTTAAGAAATTTCATCTCAAATCATCAATTCAGACTTCTACATTGACAAGGAAAAGAAAAAAGAAATTATCTACTAGTCCTTCATTTACATACTGATTCAAATTGCGTTGCTGTCTTAGAGGAAGGATAGCTATACTGATTTGGTATACTCGAAAAAAGCCCTTGGTACAATATTGACGATCTAACAAGGATGAAAAAACGGTAGTGAATTTCCATTTACTGATATCATCTTTTACAGAATCGATCCCCCTTTAATCGTACAAGAATATGCGGAGCTCAGCATGTCTGGAAGCACAGGAGAACGTTCTTTTGCCGATATTATTACCAGTATTCGATACTGGGTTATTCATAGTATTACTATACCCTCTCTATTTATTGCGGGTTGGTTATTCGTCAGCACGGGTTTAGCTTATGATGTATTTGGAAGTCCCCGCCCAAACGAATATTTTACAGAAAGCCGACAAGGAATTCCATTAATAACTGGGCGTTTTGATTCTTTGGAACAACTTGATGAATTTAGTAGATCTTTTTAGTTTTAGGAGGAACCAATGACTATAGATCGAACCTATCCAATTTTTACAGTCCGATGGTTAGCCGTTCATGGACTAGCTGTACCTACCGTTTCTTTTTTGGGATCAATATCAGCAATGCAGTTCATCCAACGATAAACATAATAAAAATTAGAGAGATATGACACAATCAAACCCGAACGAACAAAATGTTGAATTGAATCGTACCAGTCTATACTGGGGGTTATTACTTATTTTCGTACTTGCCGTTTTATTTTCTAATTATTTCTTCAATTAATAAATAATAAAGTAAGAGAAGAAAAGAGACTGGTAGAATATTCAATATTAATTAGGAATTTGCTTATCTCATTCGGAAGGATCGCATCTCATACTTATCTATGACTGTATGTGTCTCTAGCATGACAACTTCATGAAATGGCGGAGGAAGCAAGATAAATGGCCGATACTACTGGAAGGATTCCTCTTTGGATAATAGGTACTGTAACTGGTATTCTTGTGATTGGTTTAATAGGTATTTTCTTTTATGGTTCATACTCAGGGTTGGGCTCATCTCTGTAAGAATCTAAAATAATCTAATAATCAGATGAACTGAGTTGGAGACATGAAAGCTTAAGAACTCAAGGGATCCCTTGAGTTCTTAAGCTTTCATAATAGAATATATTATTTTTATTTCAATTTTAAAATTCAAATTATATTTGAAAAATGTCATTCATTGATTTTGAACATCTATTATTGAAGCTATAGTATCTATCTTTCAAAGTTCGACTGAAATTACTTGATTTCATTTTCCTAAATGAACCAATTATAATATATCTATTTGACGAGTACAGATATTATTCAAATCCTTTCTTTTCTAATAAACCTCCATTAAGTTCTATTTTCTCAAAAAATTGCGCTCTATTTTCTATTTTTTGATTGCTCACTACTCTAATCTATATTAATCTATATTTTAATTAAATATAGAAATAGAAGAAACAAAAAGGTTCTGAGAAACCCGTAAAAAAATCAAAAAATAGAAAATAAGATTAAGAATAGTTATCTTAGACGAACGGGATCAAAAACTATTCTTGTGACGACAACAAGAATAAACTAAGAAAATAAACGCTTTCTATTCTGCACTTACTTATTATCTGAAGTTTAGTATTCTGTATTCGATGAAATTTTCTCTTTTATTAGAATAGAAAACTATTAAGACATTCTCTGATAAGAGTAAGAGAGTCACTCGGTTCAATTTTGATTGAAAAAAAAAAATAAGAGATAAAGTCAAAAAAATTTCTTTATAATATTCTTACTATGAATAGGAATAGGGTATAAGTAACTCCCAATGACTTCGAAACAAGCAAAAACGGGTTCATAATTTTTGATCATGCAGAACACCAATAAGAATTGGATTCCTTTTCCTTTCCGAAGTTGAGATTTAAAAATTTGCAAATCTAAAAATTCATTTCGGATAATTGAACCTTCTCAAACTGTTTCTTCTTTAGAACCAAAAAGATTTGTGCTAAAATAACAGATGCCAGGAAGAACAAAAGACCTTGGACACGTAATGGATCTTGAAGTACTATTTCAGCATCCCCTTGACCAAATCCACCCACATTAGGATTACTCGTTAATGGCTGATCAAGTTTGATAGATTCGCCCTCTGAAACGAGAAGCTCTGGCCCTGGCGGAATAATATCAACCACTTGACGCCCATCTAACGTATCCGCTATAGTTATTTCGTATCCCCCCTTTTCTTTTCGTATGATTTGACTTACTCTACCAGCCGCTGTAGCGTTATAAACCGTATTGTTACTCTTGTTCCCGTCGGGATAAATTTGACCCCTTCCTCTGTTCCCCCCCACATATATGGGATATTTTAAGAAGTGAACATCTTTATTATTAGCGGGATCCGGGGAAAGAATAGGAAAAGTTATTTCACTATATTTCTGACCAAGAATAGGACCTATAACAAGAATATTTTTTTTAGTGGGTCGATAGCTCTGAAAAGAAAGATTGCCTATCTTTTCTTTCATCTCGGGTGAAATACGATCCGGGGGTGCTAATTCAAATCCTTCAGGTAAAATAAGAACAGCACCCACATTCAACCCCCCCCTTTTTCCATTAGCAAGAACTTGTTTCACTTGCGTATCATAAGGAATTCGAACAACTGCTTCAAATACAGTATCAGGAAGTACTGTTTGCGGAATCTCAATATCCACGGGCTTATTAGCTAAATGGCAATTGGCACATACAATACGCCCGGTTGCTTCGCGCGGATTTTCATAACCCTGCTGAGCAAAAATGGGATACGCATTTGAGATAGATGCTTGAGTGATGATATATATCATAAACGATACGGAAATAGATTGAATAATTTCTTTCTTTATCGTGATCCAAGAAAAAAAAAGGTTATTTTGAATTTGCATAGTCCAATCATTGATCCCAAAAATTTCTACAATAAAATGAGGTAGGTCACTCGGATAGTTCCCTATCCACAAGTCTGCTATTTACGTAAATTCTTTTACGCGAATATAAAATATTCGAGGGGAAATCTCCGTAGGTTCGAAGGAGTGGGTACGTCTTAAAATGCTTTACTTATGTGCAAAGTAAGAAATATTCGAGTTGGATCAGTCATTCATTGAATGATAAATCACTACAAGTGATGGAGATAGACGATTTAAATAATGGAAGATCCAATATTTAAAAATTGTGTCTATAATGACTGGAAAAGTAGAAACAAGGCCAGATATAATTTTATCATTATGAACAAATCCAAAATCTTTGTAGACATAGCCAATCATTAGTTCCCAACCATGGGGCGAATGGAATCCGATACATAAATCAGTTAATAAAAGAATAGAAAAAGCTTTTATTGTGTCACTTAAATTATATAGAAATTCTTGAACCCAAGAGTTCAGAATAAGAAGTTCTTTATTACCTAGAATTGAATAAGCACTAAAAATAATGAAACAGATTATATTTGTCGAGAAGTGCAAAATCATATGGATATGATCCTCATTGTTTATCTTTATCAATTGGATCGTTTCTTTGTGGATTCCTATATGAGCCCTTTGCAACCCTATTTCCGGGTATTCTTTTATTATTTCTTCCAATAGGAAGAGTTCTTCTAATTCGATGAATTTTTCTATAATACTCTTTTCTTGAATATCGGTCAAAAAAGTTTCGGATTGTGTAGTATTCCACCAATCAGTAACCCAAGATTCAACACTTTTCTTAAATGAAAGAGAAACCCACCAAGGCAAAAATACTATAGATATAACAGAAAGAAAAGGGAGAAATGCTTTCTTTTTTCCATTTTTCATCTTTGAATTGCTAATGAACTCGCCTCATTCTTCGAATCTATGCGCTGCGATCTACTATTTTTATCAAACATAAGTTCTATTCTAAGGCATCGAACCCCGGAATCTATTCCTTTTTGTTTGATTTCCCATTCATTGATTATGAATCTAGAAAGAATATAGAATAAGAAAGAGTCGACTTTAAATGAAGAAATAATAAAAATCTTGTTTACAGATAATCTAATTGATCCAATTTGAAACTGCTTCGCGTTCTCGATGAATGCTAAAGCGAAAATAAAAAAAAAACAAACATTTCAAGGAATAGTATTCCGATTTCGACTTAAAAGAACTCCCCTTGTTCTTTTTTTATTTATATAAAAATTTGGATTTGCTATTTCATTTCAAAATACTTCAATGGGTACGCGCAAAAAATAGGCCAATTTGGCAGCTTTTTGCTCAATTTCACCCAGGGTCAAATTCTCATCAGTACGCGTCAATGGAATGGCTCCCTGTCCTTTGATTTCCATATAAAGGATACGACGAGGATAAATGCCCTCTTTAACTTCTATTCTGATCGACTGAATATCCTTCATACGGAATCGTAGGAAGATGCGACGCTTTTTCCCAGGAAATCCCCAACGAAAAATACACACTATTCCTTCTTTTAGATCGAATCGATCATAGCCACTCCCCACATTCCACGAAATTGTACACCACAAATAGGAACTAATAAAGAGACCCGCGATCCCGTAGAAGGACATCACGATCCCTTGTGGAAAAAAAACGATTTGCTGATAGGGAACTAAAGATATAAAATTATTACCGAGATAGCTGGAAGTTCCAACTAAGACGAATCCTAATGAACCTAAAAAAAGAATCAAGGCCCAGAAGAAATTACTTAGTTTTCGAGACCCCACTAGACGTTCTATCCATATATGTTCGGATCGCCAACTCATATTAGATCTAGTTGCATTTTTTTTATTGGAATGGAGAAACTTTTTGTTTCCGAAGTAACTCTCATCAACTAGTGCCATTCGCATGTAACCCTTTCTTTTAGGAATAATCGGAGTAATTCGTCGAATGGGTTAGGTATAAAATAAAAGAATATCCCTTTTTTAGGATCTTCTAGAAATATCTACATACATATAGATAGATCGACTTTCCGTTTCAGGCATCTGCCTCGATTCCAATCTATTTGGAAATAATTCGAAACTTATTTCCCTATATTGTTTGTATATTTCGAGCATCTATTTACGGATATATAAGAGCTGCTTCATTTATGCCCCTATGTTATACCATAATATACTCTACTAAATGCACATCTGTATTAGCTATATCTAAGTCTTGAAAAAAAAATGGATGAGATTTGAACCCATAAGATCTAAGAAATCTTGTTTTTTTGAACATGAAGAAATAAAGACGCCATTGCAATTGCCGGAAATACTAGTCCTACTAACGGCACAAAAATAGAGGGTAAGCTATTGAGAGTTGTCATAGAATGGGTACCTCGATTGAATATTTAGACCTGTTATTACTATAAACATATCTTATACTAATTCTTAGTAGTATTCTATACTAATTAGTATATCGAAGTGAGTATTCTATATAATAGAAATAATAATAATAGAATAGAAAGAAAATTCTATATATTCTATATATCTTATTATCTATTATTATCAACTAGAAATCAAAATGAAATAGAAAATAGAGAAATTCACGAGATTAAATAAATAGAAATTAATTCAATACAATATTATCTTATTTCTCTTTCGATATGAAAGATATAAATATATGGACGATAATCCAGTCTTGTTTGAAAATGAAATTCAATTCCAATTTTGATATTCAATTTTATTTAGAGTTAAAATTAATATCAAAATCAAAATAAAGAGTTTCTTCCGAATTGAATTTCGTAAACTATTCTCTTATAATTTTTAATTCAATCCAACAACACCAGTTATTAGTAAAAAAATAGGGGCTTAGGGGGAGATTCGAGTAGAAAGAAAAGATACTCTATATCGATATTTTCTCTATTTGAATTCGCGATACATACGCAACAAGAAGGGACGACGACCTTCGGTTTCTTTTTCTTGCCTAATTTGAATTTCGCAGAAAAAAGAATTTTCTTTTTTACTTATGTTGTTAAAAGAGGTTTCTTTCCCGACCCCTAATCAGGAAGACCATTAAAAAATAAAGAATTTTTTTGAGAATTCTTTATAAAAAGAAAAATGGATTTTGACTTTGATTCCGATAAACTATCTATTAGTTTTGCTCGCTACAAGGAAAAAAAGGAACTAAAAAAGAAATGAATTTAGGATCCGGTTAATTGAATTTTACTTCCAAGGAAAAAAGGAGTGAAGCTTAAATAACTCACTCAGAACACCCTTTAAAGGATTACGTGGTACGATTGAATCGAATAAGCCCTTATGGAATAAATATTCAGCCACTTGTGAATCCTCGGGTACTGTCTTATTCAATGTTTGTTCAATTACTCTTTTACCTGCGAATGCAATGTATGCATTAGGTTCGGCGATAATGATATCGCCCAGCATTCCAAAACTAGCTGTCACCCCACCAGTAGTGGGAGATGTAAGGATTGATACATAGAATAACTTTTTATGGGATTGATAATCATACAAAGCAGCCGATATTTTAGCCATTTGCATTAAGCTCAAACTTCCTTCTTGCATACGTGCTCCTCCCGAAGCACATACTAGAATAAGAGGTAATAATTTTTTGGTAGCATACTCGATTAAACGGGTGATTTTCTCGCCTACTACGGATCCCATACTACCCCCCATAAACTGAAAATCCATAACTCCAATTGCTATGGAAATGCCGTTTAGTCGACCTGTGCCTGTTTGAACAGCTTCAGTTAAGCCTGTCTTTCTTTGATAAGAATCAATACGATCTTTATAAGGTTCCTCCTCGGAATGAAATTCAATAGGATTCAGAGAAACCATGTCTTCATCCATAGGATTCCAAGTCCCTGGATCAATCGAAAGTTCGATTCGGTCTGAACTATTCATTTTCAAATGATATCCACATTGTTCACAAATATTCATTTTTGACTTAAAAAATTTCTTATAATTTAATCCATAACAATTTTCACATTGAACCCACAAGTGCCTATATTTTTGAGTCAAATTGAAATCAGTAGAATTTTCACTTATAGTGAAATCAATACCATTCTTGCTCGTTCTTATATTGGGCTTACCCCTTTCATTACTCTTTTCCCTTTCAACACCAATGTGATTATAAATGGGACTGTCACTAGAATTGTCATTCCCACTTAAAACGGAACTCTCGATATCGATTTGAGAACTAAGATAAGAGTCAATGCAACCATTAATGTGATTGTATTCAATATTATACGGAGAACGATCAGATCGGGGATCGTCATTCTGAAATCCATTCTTCAGATAACCAGAATTCCAATAACGAAAAAAAGTACTTTCTAGTTCACTCAATCTTTCTAGTCTTCTCAATAAAGAAGACAAATCGTTGTCAATCTCATTTTTGAGATTTTTTATATCCAAATATAGGGAATAAATACTCCTACTAGTATCTTTAACTAAAAAGGTGTCATCAGAGATCAAATTCCAAATGGCGATGATGTCCATTAAATGCTCCGCATTACTGTAACTAGAGCTATTACTCGAACTAAAAATCTCTGTATCCCTTAGACCCCTATCCTCACTTCCACGAGTGTCTTCAATAGGACCAAATCTATCAATTGATTGATTTAACCCATACCTGTATTCTAATTTCTCGCTAGACAACATCGAATTAAACCGCCGTTTTTCCATAGAGCTTTTTGCCCCGATTTCTTTAAAAATAGAATAGATGAATAGTCATTCAAAAGAATTTGAATATATCCTTAATTTAATAAGGAATAAAGTATTGAAAAAAAAGGATTCTTGTCAGAATCCCGAGTATTGCTTTACTCTAACTATGATATATGATGGAACGAACTCTTTTTTTTTTTATTTTATTATAATTCTTTTGTTTTTCAAAATGAGAAATGGAAATAGTGATTTCCTTCATTTCATCTTGTATCAAATTCACATCGAAAAAAAATCACTATTTGTTTTTTCTTATGAATACCTTTTTTCAAAAAATCTCGTCTATTCGAACACGGAATCAAAAGGACAATATACAGGCTGGCTCGAAGAGGTTATTTGTGATAAAAAAATACACCAACCCTAAAAATCCATAAGATTTATTGTGGATCCAACACAACAAACAAGAAAAAACAATAGAACCGTTAGATCATTTTTATTCATTTTCTA